AATGAAGTGCCTGAATAAAGGATTACTGTGATAGAGTAAATCATGTAATTTAATTACCTTCATTATATTTAACAGAATTAAACTATTCCTTGAAATATCAAAAATTTCCGTGCTTCATACACCAAAATATATCTACACATTTTAAAGTAAAAAAAAGGTAAGCTAATGGTAAGCTAATGGGTTCATACCCCATTTATAGGAGATGTCCTCCTTTTTAGTGATTATAAACCCTTCTAAACTTCTCTTTATTTGTACCCTTATATTCGGGACTTTAATTACTATCTCATCAGGTACCTGATTAGGTGCTTGAATAGGATTAGAAATTAACTTATTATCTTTTATCCCTTTAATAACAAGAAGAAAGAATATTTTATCGACTGAGGCATCTTTAAAATATTTTTTAGTACAGGCACTTGCATCCTCTATTTTACTCTTCTCAATTTTATTTTTATATTTAAATGAAGTTAGATCTTCTATTAACCACACTATTCTTTCATGTTTAATTTCTTCCTCCCTTTTGTTAAAAATAGGAGCCGCACCTTTCCATTTTTGATTTCCAGGAACAATAGAGGGATTAAATTGAATAAATTGTTTAATTCTCATAACATGACAAAAGCTTGCTCCCTTCCTTTTATTATCATATATAATCCCTTTAAATACTTTCTCATTCTTAATTATTGTAAGCTGTATTATTATTGGATCATTAGGGGGAGTTAACCAGACCTCTCTACGGAAACTACTAGCTTATTCTTCCATTACTCATATAGGATGAATAATTAGTAGAATATCTATTGATGAAAATATTTGAATCCTATACTTCTTAATTTACTGTTTTCTTAGAAGATCCTTGATTTTTCTTTTTCATTCTTTTCAACTTTTTTATATAAATCAAAATTTCATAATTTATATAGACCCCATTATTAAATTTTTTATATTTCTCTTACTCTTATCATTAGGGGGTTTACCTCCTTTCTTAGGGTTCCTACCAAAATGGCTTGTTATCCAATATTTAACAGAAACAGAACAACTTTTCTTAATCACCTTAATAGTAACAACAACTCTACTAACTCTATTTTACTACCTACGATTAACATTCTCAACCCTTTTATTTTCTTACCAAGAAGTAAAATGAAACAAAATAACATTTTATAACAACAGAATCTACACCCTCCTTTTAATTTTAACCTCAATTTCTACTTTCGGGTTATTAATTTGTGTAAAAATACCTTCCTTACTTTAAAATTATTTAATAACACAATTTATTAGATACTTAAGCTCCCTTAAATATCTAGATAAATACCTCAAGGAATAACCCTTACAAGATGGATTAGCCTCACTAGCCTTGCCCACCTCGGATCAAGAACCCCCTCTGACCGAATTAAGCAAGCTGCCAAAGGTGAAGGCCTCCTGATAATGAAATTCCCTTTAGTACTTTACCTCAAGGAATAACCCTTACAAGAAGTATTTTTAGTAAATTTATTAAGGTTTTAAGTTAAAAAAACTATTAGCCTTCAAAGCTAAAAATAAAATTTTATTTTTAAACCTTAAGCTTTAGTTGGTAATACCACTCCTTTAGAATTGCAGTCTAATATCATTCTTGACTATAAAGCCTTCTGGTAGAAGAGATTCACTCTCATAAATAAATTTACAATTTATCACTTACATTTCAGTCATTCTACCGTACCAATGACTCTTTTCTACAAATCATAAGGATATCGGTACCTTATATTTCATTTTTGGAGCTTGAGCTGGAATAGTTGGAACATCACTAAGTTTACTAATTCGAGCTGAACTAGGACAACCCGGATATTTAATTGGAGATGATCAAATTTATAATGTTATTGTTACTGCACACGCCTTCGTAATAATTTTTTTCATAGTAATACCAATTATAATTGGGGGATTTGGTAATTGATTAGTCCCTTTAATACTAGGAGCACCTGATATAGCATTCCCCCGAATAAATAACATAAGTTTTTGACTACTACCCCCCTCTTTAACTCTACTCTTAACAAGTAGCTTAGTCGAAAATGGAGCTGGAACTGGTTGAACAGTCTATCCACCACTATCCGGAGGAATTGCACATGGAGGGGCTTCTGTAGATTTAGCCATCTTTTCCCTTCACCTTGCCGGTATTTCCTCTATTCTTGGGGCAGTTAACTTCATTACTACCACTATTAATATACGATCTCCTGGAATATCCTTAGATCAAACACCCCTATTTGTTTGATCTGTTGCTATTACAGCTTTACTTTTATTACTTTCTCTCCCTGTTTTAGCCGGAGCTATTACAATATTATTAACTGATCGAAACTTAAATACCTCCTTCTTCGACCCTGCTGGTGGAGGTGACCCTATTTTATATCAACATTTATTCTGATTTTTTGGTCATCCAGAAGTCTATATTTTAATTTTACCAGGATTTGGAATAATTTCCCATATTATTAGTCAAGAAAGAGGGAAAAAGGAAGCTTTTGGAACTCTAGGAATAATTTATGCAATACTTGCAATTGGATTACTTGGCTTTGTTGTTTGAGCACATCATATATTTACAGTGGGAATAGATGTAGACACCCGAGCCTACTTCACTTCCGCTACTATAATTATTGCAGTACCTACAGGTATTAAAATTTTCAGTTGACTTGCTACCCTACATGGAACTCAATTAACCTACAGACCAACCCTTCTTTGGGCTTTAGGATTTGTATTCCTTTTTACCATTGGAGGATTAACCGGAGTTGTCCTTGCTAATTCATCTATTGATATTATTCTCCACGACACCTATTATGTTGTTGCTCATTTCCATTATGTATTATCTATAGGAGCCGTTTTCGCAATTATAGCAGGATTTATTCAATGATACCCATTATTTACAGGATTAACTTTAAACCCTAAATGATTAAAAATTCAATTTATAATTATATTTATTGGTGTTAACCTAACCTTCTTCCCTCAACACTTTTTAGGATTAGCGGGTATACCCCGACGATACTCTGATTATCCAGATGTTTATACTTCTTGAAATGTAGTGTCTAGACTAGGATCAACTATTTCTTTTATTGGTATTATTATATTAATTTTTATTATTTGAGAAAGCATATTTACTAATCGAGCAGTTTTATTCCCTATAAATATAACTAGCTCTCTAGAATGATATCAAAACCTTCCCCCAGCTGAACATAGCTATTCAGAACTCCCTATACTTGCTAACTTCTAATATGGCAGATAAGTGCAATAGATTTAAGCTCTATATATAAAGGTAAACTCTTTTATTAGAATTAATGGCAACATGATCAAACTTAAATCTCCAAAATAGAGCCTCACCATTAATAGAACAACTAACATTTTTCCATGATCATGCTCTATTAATTTTATTAATAATTACTATTCTAGTTGCATATATCATAGCTTCCTTATTTTTTAATAAATTTACTCATCGTTACCTTCTTGAAGGACAAATAATTGAAGTCATCTGAACTATTTTACCAGCCGCTACCTTAATTTTTATTGCTTTACCTTCTTTACGCCTTCTATATTTACTTGATGAATCAATAAATCCCCTTATCACGATTAAAACTATTGGTCATCAATGGTACTGAAGATATGAATATACTGACTTCTCAACTCCTCACGAATTTGATTCATACATAATCCCTTACAATGAAAATGAATTAAATGGTTTTCGTTTATTAGATGTAGATAACCGTACAATTCTACCAATATTAACACAAATTCGTATATTAGTTACTGCTGCTGATGTACTTCATTCATGAACTATCCCTGCTTTAGGAGTCAAGGTTGATGCCACTCCAGGACGACTGAATCAAACAAGATTTTTTATAAACCGACCAGGCTTATTTTATGGACAATGTTCAGAAATTTGTGGTGCTAACCACAGCTTTATACCTATTGTTATTGAAAGTATTAATACAAAAACCTTTATTAAATGAATTACCTCAAACTTAAATAATTCATTAGATGGCTGAAAGTAAGCAATGGTCTCTTAAACCATTTTATAGTAAATAACAACTACTTCTAATGGAGAAATTAGTTAAATTATAACATTAGTATGTCATACTAAAATTATTAAATAATTAATATTCCTCTATTCCACAAATAAGCCCCTTATGATGACTTATAATATTTATTATCTTTTCAATTACATTAATCTTATTTACCATTTTAAATTATTTTATAATTATTAATTTACCTACTTCTTCTCATGAATCATCATCATTACAATTTAAATCCATAAACTGATTATGATAATAAGATTATTTTCCGTCTTTGACCCCTCTACTAACATTTTAAATATTTCATTAAACTGATTAAGAACATTTCTAGGAATTACTATAATTCCTGTAGTCTTCTGACTACTCCCATCACGATTTAGTATTATTTGATGTAATATTTTAATAACTCTTCATAAAGAATTTAAATTATTAATTGGGTATAATAAAAATTTAGGAGCTACATTAATCTTTACCTCCTTATTTTCATTTATCCTTTTTAATAATTTTTTAGGATTATTCCCTTACATTTTTACCAGTTCTAGACATTTATCAATAACACTTACTTTAGCTTTACCTTTATGATTAAGTTTTATAATTTATGGATGAATCAATCACACTCAACATATATTTGCACATTTAGTCCCTCAAGGTACCCCCCCAGTCCTTATACCTTTTATAGTATGTATTGAAACTATCAGAAATATAATCCGGCCAGGAACTCTGGCTGTTCGATTAGCAGCAAATATAATTGCAGGTCACTTATTATTAACTTTACTAGGTAATACAGGACCTTCTTTATCTCTAAGAATTGCAAGACTACTTATTACAGCTCAAATTGCTTTACTAACATTAGAAGCTGCCGTAGCAATAATTCAAGCTTATGTATTTTCTGTTCTTTCAACCTTATATGCAAGAGAAATTTAATGTCAACACATGCAAATCACCCTTACCATTTAGTTAATCCTAGTCCCTGACCTTTAACAGGGGCTATTGGAGCTTTAGTAACTGCTGCTGGTTTAGTAAAATGATTCCATCAATTTAATTCTTCATTATTATTCCTTGGATTTTTAATTACAGGGTTAACAATAGTGCAATGATGACGTGACATTACACGAGAAGGTACCTACCAGGGATTACACACATTACCAGTTAATTATGGCTTACGATGAGGAATAATCCTCTTTATTATCTCAGAAGTATTTTTCTTCATTTCTTTTTTTTGAGCTTTCTTTCATAGAAGCTTATCCCCAGCTATTGAATTAGGAGCAATATGACCCCCTCAAGGTATTAATCCTTTTAACCCTCTACAAATTCCTTTATTAAATACTGCTATCCTCCTAGCTTCAGGAGTCACTGTTACATGAGCCCATCATGGTTTAATAGAAAGAAATTATAGTCAAACTACTCAAGGTTTATTCTTTACAATCTTACTAGGTATTTACTTCTCAATTCTCCAAGCCTATGAATATATTGAAGCATCATTCACTATTTCTGATGCCGTTTATGGTTCCACTTTTTTCATAGCAACCGGATTCCATGGACTTCATGTCATTATTGGAACAACTTTTTTAACAGTTTGTCTTATACGACATATTATAAATCATTTTTCTCCTAGTCACCACTTCGGGTTTGAAGCTGCCGCATGATATTGACACTTTGTAGATGTTGTATGGTTATTTTTATACATCTCTATTTACTGATGAGGTAGATAATATTTATTTAGTATAAATAGTACATTTGACTTCCAATCAAAAAGCTTGTTTTAAATCAAAATAAATAATTTGATTAATATTTATAATATCCATTATAACCATTATCTTGTGTTCTATTATTATATTACTCGCCTCCCTACTATCTAAAAAATCTATTCATAATCGTGAAAAAAATTCCCCTTTTGAATGTGGCTTCGACCCAAAAAGTCCCGCACGATTACCATTTTCATTACGATTTTTTCTAATTGCTGTTGTCTTTTTAATTTTTGATGTAGAAATTGCTCTACTCTTACCAATTGTTATCATTAGTCAATGATCTAACATTATATCATGATCTTTAATTACAATCTTCTTTCTAATAATTTTATTAGTTGGATTATTCCATGAATGAAATCAAGGTGCTCTTGAATGAGCTTCCTAATTAGGGTTATAGTTAATTATAACATTTGAATTGCACTCAAAAAGTACTGAAATAAATTTAGTTAACCTTAAATAAGAAGCGATTATATTGCATTCAGTTTCGACCTGAAACCTAGATGATATTCATCCTTATTTATGTTAATTGAAACCAAAATAGAGGTATATTACTGTTAATAATATTATTGAAATTATTTCCAATTAAGAGAAATGTGAAGATCAAATGAAAGCTGCTAACTTTCTATTTTAATGGTTTAACTCCATTAACATTTCTATTTATATAGTTTAATTTAAAACCATACATTTTCATTGTATAAATAATATATCTATATTTATAAATATTATTTAAGAATAAATTTATTTCCCTAACATCTTCAGTGTCAAGCTCTAATTATAAGCTACTTAAATATAATATTAATAATACTAAAATCACTACCCATATAATAAATCTTAATAAATACATCTTTAAATTATTATTCTGTCACCACTGCACCGAACGTGAAAAGTCTATTATTTTACAATAAATTATCTGACCACCAAATTCTTCTCTTCAACCTTGGTCGAATGTTTTCAACATTTGATAGCCTCCTCATAAAGGCAATTTATTAACCCCATAAGTTCTGATAAAAGGTAAAAACCATATTGAACCTAAAAATGTAGTCATAAAATAATTCTTTAATATAAAAAGATCATAAGAAATGTAAAATTTAGATAACTCATATCCAATTAATCCCCCCACTACTCTGACAATTAATGCTAATATTTTTAATTGGAAAGGTAAACATACCAAAATAGGGGTAGGAAAAATTAATCATCTTAAAAGAACCCCTCCTACAACGGCTATAATTAATAGTCCTAGCATCCCCGTTAGCATAATTCATCCTTCATCTCTTAAAGGATGTGAAGATACAAAATTAAATTCACCTGTTATAGAATAATAAGATAACCGCAAAGAATAACAAACTGTCAATCCTGTAGAAAAAAAATATAAAAAGAATCTAAACATGTTTAAGTATGATAAAGAAACAATCTCCAAAATTAAATCCTTAGAATAAAACCCTGCTAAAAAAGGTATTCCACATAGAGCAAGGTTTGCAACATTAAAACAAATAGTTGTTAATGGTACCCCTCTACACAAATTTCCTATAAATCGAATATCCTGAGAATTTTTTATGTTATGAATTACAGTCCCAGCACACATAAATAATAACGCTTTAAATAAGGCATGAGTTAATAAATGAAAAAAAGCAAGTTTAGCAAATCCTATTGCTAAAATTCTTATTATTAATCCTAATTGTCTTAAAGTTGATAGGGCAATAATTTTTTTCAAATCAAATTCAAAATTGGCCCCCAATCCTGCTATAAATATTGTTAAACCACCAATTAATAACAAAAATCTGTCTACCCCACTATCTACAATTAAACTATTAAAACGAATTAATAAATAAATACCTGCTGTAACTAATGTTGAAGAATGTACTAATGCTGATACAGGTGTAGGAGCTGCTATAGCAGCTGGTAATCATGATGAAAAAGGAATTTGTGCTCTCCTTGTTATAGCAGCTAAAACTACTAGAATACTAATAATCAATATTTCCCTTTCAGACTTTAAACACTCTAAATAATAAATATAATTTCAACTACCAAAATTTAATATTCAAGCAATAGCTATTAATAATGCAACATCACCAATCCGATTTGACAACGCTGTTAATATCCCCGCATTATATGACTTTACATTTTGATAATAAATTACTAAACAATAAGATACTAATCCTAACCCATCCCAACCTAATAAAATTCTAATTAAATTAGGGCTAATAATTAAAAATATTATTGATAAAACAAATATTAATACTAAAATAACAAAACGATTAATATTAAAATCCCCATATATATACTCAGCACTATAATAAATTACTAATGCAGAAATATATATCACAAAAGATATAAATATCAATGATATTCAATCAAATAAAAAAGTTATAACAACTCCCGAGGAATTAATTTGAAAAATTTCTCACTCAATAAAAATTACTAAATCCTTCATAATAAAATAAACACCAAAAAACAAGGATCTTAAACTAGAGATAATCAATAAAAAAAAACTCAATATACATACTGATAATGATCATAAAATGATCTGAGGTAACACCTACTTCATTGACACCACAAATCAACATTTTTTATAAACTACTCAAATATAACCACAATATACAAACATCTCCCTTTAATACCAAAATATTTAAAGGTAATCAATGTAATAACAATAACAAATATTCTCGTGTATAACCCGAAGAACAGGAATAAATACCTGAATAAATTATTCCATGTTGTCTATAAGAATATAAATACAACGAATAAGCAGCCCCAAAAAAAGATATTAATATTAATATAATTATACTTCACCATGATCACCCAACTAAACAATTTAATAAACCAATCTCTCCTATTAAATTTAAAGATGGAGGTGCTGCTATATTTGAAGAACTTAATAAAAATCACCATAATGTTATAGAAGGTATAAAATTTATTAACCCTTTATTAATTAATAAACTTCGTCTACCTAATCGTTCATATGAAATATTTGCTAAACAAAATAAACCAGATGAACATAACCCATGTGCTAATATTAATGTATATGAACTTTCTAGTCCCCATAAACTTATAGTTATAATACCTCCTAAAACTATTCCTATATGTACAACAGAAGAATAAGCAATCAAAGACTTCAAGTCTATTTGTCGTAAACAAACTAATCTAACTAAAAATCCCCCAACTATGCTAATACCAATTCATACAAAATTATATTTCAATCCTAATGTTCTTACAAGATTAAAAACACGTAATAATCCATATCCACCTATTTTTAATAAAACACCGGCCAAAATTATAGATCCCGAAACAGGGGCTTCAACGTGAGCCTTCGGCAACCACAAATGAACTAAAAACATTGGCATCTTTACCAAAAAGGCCATAATTAAACAAAAATAAAATATAATATTTATTAAATCAATATTTAATAATATATTAATGTATAAAGAACCATAATTATTATAAATCTTAAACAACCCCACTAATAAAGGTAATGAAGCTAAAAGAGTGTAAAACAATAAATATACCCCAGCCTGCAACCGCTCTGGTTGGTACCCCCATCCTATAATTAATAATAATGTAGGAATTAGTCTCCCTTCAAAAAACAAATAAAAAGAAAATAGTCTTAAACTTCTAAAAGTACAATATAATATAATTATTAATATAACTACTATAAACAAAAATAAACCTCCATAAAATCTATGTTGATAAACTGATCCTCTTGCTGTAATTATCAATGCACAAATTCAAATACTTAATAAAATCAATCCAAAAGATAAAATATCACAACCAAATAGGTATCTCAATCTACAAGAATATGGTGATAAAATAAAATTATATATAAATATATAGGTTATTAAATAAAATATTCTATGAATTACCCACCATAAACCTTCCATAAAACATAAAGGGGTTAAAAAAATTAATATAAATAAATACTTTAACATTGTAATACACTAAAAGTTTGAAAAAAATCATTACCATGAGTCCGAATTATTGACACTAAAATTGATAATCCCAATGCACCTTCACAAACTGCATAAGTTAAAAAAATTATACTAAAATATAATTCACATGATATATAGTGTAATAAAAACACCAATATTGCAAATAATCTTAATACAATAAATTCTAATCTTAATAAAGTTGCCAATAAATGTTTTCGTTTTGAACAAAATACTCAAACACCCCCTATTATAATCAAAAATATAGTCATTAAATTAAAAATTATTACCATTACCGTTTTAATAGTTTAACCAAAATACTGGTCTTGTAAATCAGTGATAAGAATTCTCTTTTAAAACTCAGAGGGAAAAAATAACCTTTTTTTCATTAATCCCCAAAATTAATATTTTAAAATAAACTACCCTCTGCATTCAATTATCCTTAATTTGTAGCCTCTTATTAGTCTTCCCCTTCTACTTCACTGATCACCCCTTAGCTATAACATTAATCATTTTACTACAAACATTAATCATTGCTTTAATTCCAAGAACAATATTACCCTCATTTTGATTCTCATATATTTTATTTTTAGTTTTTTTGGGAGGCATACTAGTATTATTTATCTATATTACAAGCCTTGCAGCAAACGAAATTTTTAAACCAAAAATCAAATATATTCTATTTCCTTTAATTTCTACTATAATTTTACTAATTTTTACTTTACTAATTGATAAAACATTACTTTCTTCTATTAGTAATAATCCAGATCTTCAATCAATAATAAATAAAGATTATTATAATGAATCTACATACACTTTAACAGAATTATATAATACCCCCACTAAGATTTTAACTTTAATATTAGTCTGCTACTTATTTCTAACTTTAATTGTAGTAGTAAAAGTTACAAATATCTTCCTTGGACCCCTACGACAACAATACTAATGAACAAACCCTTACGCCTTACACACCCTTTATTAAAAATTGCAAATAATGCTCTTGTTGATTTACCTGCCCCATCAAATATTTCAGCTTGATGAAATTTTGGTTCCCTTCTAGGCCTTTGTTTAATAATTCAAATTGCCACAGGACTATTTCTCGCAATACATTACACCGCACATATCGATTTAGCTTTTTCAAGAGTAGCTCATATTTGTCGAGACGTAAATTATGGATGATTTCTACGAACACTTCATGCTAATGGAGCTTCATTTTTCTTTATTTGCCTTTATTTACATGTTGGTCGAGGAATATATTATGGTTCATATAACTTTTTCCTTACTTGAATAACAGGAGTAGTAATTTTATTTTTAGTTATAGGAACAGCTTTTATAGGATATGTTTTACCTTGAGGGCAAATATCTTTTTGAGGAGCTACAGTAATCACAAATCTTTTATCTGCTATTCCTTACTTAGGTATAGATCTTGTTCAATGAGTATGAGGAGGATTTGCAGTTGATAACGCCACCCTTACCCGATTTTTCACCTTCCATTTTGTAATACCATTTATTGTTGCAGCAATAGTAATAATCCATTTATTATTTTTACACCAAACCGGTTCAAATAACCCTTTAGGATTAAATAGAGATATTGATAAAATTCCTTTCCATCCCTATTTCTCCTTTAAGGATATTTTTGGTTTTATTATCATAATTACATTATTAAGATCACTAACTCTAATAGAACCTTATATACTTGGAGACCCTGACAATTTTATTCCTGCAAACCCATTAGTCACTCCTGTACATATCCAGCCAGAGTGATACTTCTTATTTGCATATGCTATTTTACGATCTATCCCCAATAAACTAGGAGGAGTAATTGCTCTAATTTTATCAATCGCAATCTTAATTATTTTACCTTTTTATAATAAAAATAGATTCCGGGGAATTCAATTTTACCCAATCAATCAAATTATATTCTGATCTATAGTAAGAACTGTAATTTTACTAACATGAATTGGGGCTCGCCCTGTTGAAGATCCATATATCTTAACTGGCCAAATCCTAACTGTAATTTACTTCATATACTATTTATTAAACCCTATTATTTTAAATTCATGAGATATATTAATTCGCTCATAGTTAATTAGCTATGAAGCAATATGTTTTGAAAACATAAGATAGAAGTTAAATTCTTCTATTAACTTTACTAAATTTAATACACTAATTAATCACACATATTAACAAAACCTTTACCCCTAAAAAAAAAATTAAAAAATTTAATGCTAAAGGCAAATATCTTTTTCAAGCCAAATATATTAATTTATCATACCGAAACCGAGGTAAAGTCCCCCGCACTCATACAAAAATAAATGCTAGTAATGATAACTTAATAAAAAAAATAAAGGAAAAAACATTAGCTCCTAAAAACATAACACAAAATAATATACTTATAAATATAATTCTAGTATACTCCGCCATAAAAATCAAAGCAAACCCACCTCTTCTATACTCAACATTAAACCCCGATACCAACTCCGACTCACCTTCCGCAAAATCAAAAGGAGTACGATTAGTTTCTGCTAAACATGATGAAAACCATGCCAATATTAATGGAAATCTAATAATAATAAATCAAATATAATTTTGTAACTTAATAAAATCTATTAAACAATATCTACCAATTAAAATGACAAATGATAATAAAATCAATGCCAAACTCACCTCATAAGAAATTGTTTGAGCAACCGCCCGCAACCCCCCTAATAATGCATAATTAGAATTAGATGATCAACCAGCAACCATAACAGTATAAACACCTAATCTTGTACAACATAAAAAAAATAATAATCCTAAATTAAAAGAAAATAATAATCTTATATATGGATAAATTAATCAAACCAATAATGCCAAAAATAATCTAAACACTGGACATAAATAATATAATAAATAATTTGATAACGATGGATTTACTCTTTCCTTCAAAAACAACTTTATTGCATCCGCCAAAGGCTGAGGTAAACCCACAAATCCAACCTTATTAGGACCCTTACGAATCTGAATATAACCTAGAACCTTCCGTTCTAATAAAGTTAAAAATGCTATTCCTACCAACACACAAATAATTAATAATAATCTTCTAACAATTGTTAATACAACTTCATACCAATACAATACTACTTGTAATAATTTACATATTTGGATTCTAAATCCAAGGCACTTTTCTGCCAAAATAGTTTAAAATTAATCATAATAATAAATTATTTATAATAATTGGTCCTTTCGTACTAAATTATAATCTAAATATAAGGATAGAAACCGACCTGGCTCACACCGGTCTGAACTCAGATCATGTAAGACTTTAAAGGTCGAACAGACCTATAAATTAAACGACTACATCCAATTATACTTCTTAATCCAACATCGAGGTCGCAATCTTCCTTGTTGATACGAACTCTCAAAGAAAATTACGCTGTTATCCCTAAGGTAATTTAACCTTTTGATCACTAAAAATGGATCAAAAACCCATATATTAATGTAAATAAAATAAAGAGTTAAATATATCTTTATGTCACCCCAACAAAATACATTTAAAGTAATTATATATAAACATCTAAATAAATAATTATTTAAATATATTAAACTCTATAGGGTCTTCTCGTCCTCTATACACATTTAAGCCTTTTAACCTAAAAGTTAACTTCTAATTATCATAATGAGACAGTCATTACCTCGTCAAACCATTCATTCTAGCCCTCAATTAAAAAACTAATGATTATGCTACCTTTGCACGGTCATAATACCGCGGCCCTTCAATTTACCTTTCAGTGGGCAGGCCCAACCTCAAATTAACACTAAAGGAAATGTTTTTGATAAACAGACGGGTAATAATTTGCCTAGTTCCTTATTACAAATTTACTAAAAATAAATTCTTATAAACAAATTTCATATACTTATTTTATCATTATTACTCAAGTAATTTAATTACCCTTAACATTTTAATAAACAAATTAAACAACTAATATAAATCCTTTTATTTTTAAAAAAATTATAACATTTTTCAACCAAAAGCTAATTTAAAGCCTACTAATTTTAACTATATTAAATTATTATAATTTATGTATAAGAGATTATCCCCTTATACATCTTCAATTGGAAAATAAATAGCTCTTAAAAATAGCATCTACTCCCAATAAATAAATTTAATTTATTTCTTAAAAAACCAGATATATTAGAAGACGAATAACATTTCATTACAAAAATAAAATCATTAATAATTATACCACATTAACTAATATTCTATTTTTACTCATTCCAATTCGGGACCTAAAAATTTACATTTTATATATTAATAAACCCTGATACACAAGGTACAAATTATATTCTTCTTTTTATTAAATAATTATTTCATTTATTTCATAATTCCTTTACAGTACTAATATATTATCAACCCCCTCTTAATTCTATAAACTATACTATAATAATCATTATAAAATTATTTATATTAAACAATTAAAAACAATCCCCATTTATTAATAGACTCCTTCAAAATAATCCGATTTGCACAGAAATCTTTTCAGTGTAAATGAAAGGCCTAACTATTAAGCTTTATTTTGACTTCCTAGCTACACTTTCCAGTACAACTACTATGTTACGACTTATCTCACCTTAATAATGAGAGTGACGGGCGATGTGTACATGTTCTAGAGCTTAAATCATTTCACCATAATATAACAAAATTACATTCAAATCCACCTTCATTCCCATTTTTCAATAGAAACTCCATTTAAATAACTTTATTGTAATCCATTTCACCCTTAATTATTAACTGCACCTTGACCTGAAATACTATCTTAAAATCTTAAGAAAATTTTATCTCTAAAAAGATAATCTTATAACGGCGGTATACAAGCTGATTTTACAAAATTAAGTTGAATATAATGTGTAATATCAATTAAAGAACAGATTCCTCTGAAAAGACTAAAACACCGCCAAATTCTTTGAGTTTCAAGCACTTAACTAATACTACTCAAGTCTTAAATTTAACAATTAAAATAATAGGGTATCTAATCCTAGTTTAAAATTCAATTTTCAAAACTTCATCCCTTAAATATAAAATGTAAACAAATTTAACAAATTCTACCCACTAAATTTCTAAACATCTTAATAATCAATAAACTAATTCCCAACTAATAAAATTCATTCCTATCTTACGTATAACCGCGGTAGCTGGCACGACTTTAACCAATCACACTTTAAATTACTAATTCCAAATCACTTTGATTATTAATATCAAATACTGCGAATAAATAACAAATCATTGAGAATCAACAATTACTCACAAAAATTTACATGTAAAATATCCAAAAAATAAACTTTTAAGCAAGAATAAAACTTTCTAATAAAAAAAATTGAGTCTGGTTCACTAAATTCTTATTCATAAATCATTTAAACCCCAATTTAACAAACGCCTTAATAATGATCAAAAAATTGGTAATTTCTTACCATTTTCCCCCTATTTACTAATAAAAAATAATCAACCTGGTACACTAATTAACAAATGTATTAAATTTACCTTTAAACCATCAAGATTCATCATTAAATTTTCATCAAATCCCCCCCTTTACTAATAGTTAAATATCTAATAAAATATAATAATATTTTCCTGACGACTATAGTAAATTTTTTTTTTTTTTATATATATTGAATTTTAGCGATACCTACATCTTAATTCTTATTATATAAGTACTTATTATAATATAATGTTATGTATTAAATAATAAATACTATTATATTATATTATAAATTGCTTATATTTATACATATAAATAGTATAAGAAATTTATATATATATATAATCTTATATATTTAATGATTTTTATTAATAATTATATTATAATATTATATTATATATTATTAAATACTTATATAATACATCTTAAAGTTATAGAAGGTATACATAAGAGTACAACACTGACATATCCTATTCTCCCTAATTTCCTATAAACATACCAGGTTGATATAGGTTCTGCATATATATAAGATCTTATTAATTTGACCCTTTCTTTAGATTAATAATATTTATAATTTATATACCTACATATATATATATATAAGTTCTTATTAATACTAACACCAAAAAAAATTTAAAATTCAATTTTTTTTTTTATCTCAAAAAAAAAATCATTAGCAAAATGTATCATTCCATTATTTTTCGTTCCACTCATCTTTTTTTGTATATATAAAATATA